TTGTGCGGCAAACGGTGTCCCTCTTCTTGTACCCTTGAATCCACAAGTACCAGCGGAGGACCAAGAGATTACCCGACCCCGTACATCTGTAACAGTCACAATGGTATTGTTGAAACTTGCTTGAACATGAATAACTCCTTTTGGTATTCTACGCGCACTCTTACGTAAACCAATACGCCCATTCCTACGCGAACCAATTCTTGGTACAGGTTTTGCCATATTTTATCATCTCATAAATATAAGTCAGAGATATATGGATATATCCATTTCATGTCAAAACGGATCCTTTCTTTTTTTTATTTGTATATACAGAAAGTCTCTTTTATTTTAGAAAGATTATCCTTGTCTTTGTTTATGTCTCGGGTTGGTACAAATTACTATAATTCGTCCCCGTCTACGGATCAGTCGACATTTTTCACAAATTTTACGAACAGAGGCCCTTATTTTCATATTTGTCATTCCTTAACGTAATTTCGAATTTACTTATTGGAAGAGAATAAGTTTCTTGAAATTTTGAACTTTCGAATTGTATCTCTTCGAAAGCAATATTGAAGTTGAAAAAATAAATCAACTAATCGTTTGAATCCTTGTTTCAGAGTCTATAAATTATATGCTCTTTGGTTGAATCATAACGACTTATTTAAATTTTGACTCTATCTTCCAGTAGTATACGTATAAAACTACGCCGAATCCTTCCTGAACCATAACCTAGAATCCGATCTTCATTATCTAATCGAATCTTAAGTATACCATTCGGAAGTGATTCAGTAATTCAATTTCCATGAATCCATTTTTTTTTTTCCTTTTATTCCAGGTAAAACAAAACCTCTTTGAAGTATTAACTAATGTAGTAGGAGAGTTATATTAGAAACCCGTTTTTTTTTCACAAATTAATAAATAGGAAAGTTTCATATCTAAGTTGGATATAAGAAAGCTTACCATATATAACATAAGATTTCTCCGCCAATTCCTTCTAGTCGGGCCTCTCTGTCCGTTATTATACCCCGAGAAGTGGAAAGAATTACAATTCCCATCCCTCCTAAAATTCTAGGAATTCGTTGATAGTTCGAATAGATTCGTAGACCGGGTCGACTGATCCGTTTTAAATTTAAAACAGTTTTATATGGCCCTTTCCTATTCCTTCTATGTCGTAGGGTTAAAACCAAAAAATATTTGTTGCTTTCCTGATGTTTCCTCACGTTTTCAATAAAACCTTCTCTTAACAGTATTTTAACAAGGTTTTCGGTGATGTTAGTGGATGGTATTCGAACCGTTCCTTTTCTATTCATGTCAGCGTTTCGTATAGAAGTTATTATATCAGCAATAGTGTCTTTACCCATGATAAACTAAAATTATTGTTGCCCCCGAATTTTGATATGATCAACATGTTTTTTTCTTTATATATTTTTTTTATGAATTGTTAAAGATATATGCGTGAGAAAAATCTACTAATTCATTTTATCTAATTTTATCTATTTTATTCAAATGCTATAACTATATAAGGGTCTCATCTTTATTATACTTATAGTACTTCAGGTGCTAATGAAACTATTTTAGTGAAATTTAACTGTCTCAATTCCCGTGCGATCGCACCAAAAATTCTAGTTCCTTTGGGATTTCCTTCTTGATCAATAACAACCGCAGCATTGTCATCATATCGTAGTATCATAGCATTGTCACGTTTGAGTTCTTTACAAGTACGTACAATTACAGCTCTGATCACTTCAGATTTTTCTAAAGGTGTATTTGGTATTGCTTCCTTGATTACAGCAACAATAACGTCACCAATATGAGCATATCGTCGATTACTAGCTCCTATGATTCGAATACACATCAATTCTCGGGCCCCGCTGTTGTCCGCTACATTTAAATGGGTTTGAGGTTGAATCATATCATTTTTTTTATTTGCTCTTTTGATGCAAAGGGGCGAAGTAAAAAAAAAAAGAGATATTGTTTGTCCAAAATAAATAAAAAAAAAAAAAGAAACCTACAAGTGTTTTTTTTTCATTCCAAAGACTTCTTTCCTTTGGTTCTACATTCCTATCCTGAAATAATTAATTGAGTTCGTATAGGCATTTTGGATCCCGCTATTGAAATAGCCCTTCTGGCTACATTTTCTGCTACTCCGCCCATTTCATAAAGTATTCTACCCGGTTTAACGATAGCTACCCAATATTCGGGAGATCCTTTCCCTGAACCCATACGCGTTTCCGCGGGTCTTACTGTAACTGGTTTGTCTGGAAATATACGTACCCATATCTTTCCACCGCGGCGCACATTTCGTGTCATTGCTCGCCGCCCTGCTTCTATTTGTCTAGATGTGATCCACGCGGGTTCAAGTGCCTGAAGAGCATATCTACCGAAGCAAATACGATTACCTCTATAAGATATTCCTTTCATTCTTCCTCTATGTTGTTTACGGAATCTGGTTCTTTTGGGGTTATAGTTGATGGTTGTTTCTCAATTAATTCCATCTCTACTACAGAACCGGACATGAGAGTTTCTTCTCATCCAGCTCCTCGCGAATGAAACAATTATAAAATAATATAGATGTATTTAATGATATTTTAGATATTTTAGATAATATAATGTCATTTTTTTATAACGAGTCTTTATTTGGTTTTGTCTTTTTTATTATCATATCGGATCGACAAAAATTTTTAAATCCAATAAAATAAAAACTTTCGCGAACGGATATTTACTCTTTCAATATCTATTTCAATTGTAGGGTTATCCCATGACAGGACCTCTCAGAATAAAAGTGGATTGGTCCCGAGTTTGTTCCGCCATCCTACCCAGGGAATCATTAGGATTCGTTTTCAATAGAATCTTATGCATCCACAGGTTCCGTCGTTCCCATCGCTTCTCAATTAATGGTTAGGCCTGAATTCGACAATGGAGCTCCCAATGAAAATGAAATGTGTTCGTGAGTAAATTTTCTCAGTCTTTATTGACTCGGGGCTCTTGATTTTTTTGTTCTATGAACAAATTCATCTAATTATAGATCAATCAAATTAGTATTGATGCTTTATTACACTATCCTTTCTAAGATCACTCATAGACCTTACATATTGGAATCATATAGCATTGATATTCTTTTTCTCTCTTTCTCTCATCCTTCCATTTATCTGCATTTTGATTGTTATTGCTTTACAACTTTTAATCATAGTGGTTTTTCGTTTTTTTATGCAAAAAAACTTTCCGTTGCTACAATGATAGAACCAATATATCATATCATGACCGATTCTTTAGATCCAGATAATATGAAGCGATGAGTTGGTTATTAGTTCTATAGTTATTAGTTCATACTATGTATGGGCCGTCCCGTTTTTTTGAATCCTAACTCGAAAAAACCAACGAGTCACACACTAAGCATAGCAATTTTCTCAATATCAAAAAATGAATCGAATTTTTATTCAACCTTTTAGAATTGCCCATTTTTGTTTTGATTTAACCAAAAAAGAATGAAAGAGTTTGTCATTTTTTGCTTTTTTTTTTATTGCCGATAGAACATAAAGACAAGTCAAATAAAGGTTTATTCTTCCTCATCTACAAATATCCAAATTTTGATGCCTAATACCCCATAAATAGTTCCAACTGTATAGGAACAATAATCAATTTTAGCTCGAATAGTTTGTAGAGGAACCCTACCTTCTCTGATCCATTCGACACGCGCAATCTCTTTTCCGTCGATACGTCCTGCAATTTGTACTTGAATTCCTTTTGTACCTGCCTGTTCAGTTAATTCAATAGCCTTTTTCATTGCTTTTCGAAATGAAACTCTATTCTTTAATTGTCCGGCTATAAATTCTGCGAGAATATTAGGGTGTCCATAAGGGTTTGTAATTCTTGTAACAGCAATGTTGAGTTTTCTGTTTACACAATTAAGTTCTTTTTGTACATTCATTTGTAATTCTTCGATTCTTCGAGGCCGACCTTCTATTAGTAATTTTGGAAATCCCATATAGATTATGACCTGAATCAGATCGATTCTTTTTTGAATCTCTATACATGCAATTCCCTCAACACCAGAGGATATTCTAATATTTTTTTGTATATAATTCCTGATACAATCTCGTATTTTTTGGTCTTCTTGTAAACCCTCGGAATAATTTTGTGGTTGTGCAAACCAAAGAGAATGATGACCTTGGGTTGCACCAAGTCTGAAGCCAAGTGGATTTATTTTTTGCCCCATAATCCCCCGATACCACATATATTATAACGCGTCATATCTGTGTACTTGTTTTTTTTTAGCCATCCAGGGTTTTTTAAGCATAATATGGCGTATTTGGATCTTTTATAATATTCTTCGTTTACAGATATATCTTTTAATACAATAGTTATATGACACGTGGGTCTTTTTATTGGATAACTAGGCCCTTGAGCTCTAGGCTTTAATTTTTTCACAGTAGTACCTCCACTTAATGATTAAACTTGATTCGTTTAAACCCATATTGTGAATAGCATTTGCTGCTGCAGAATAAACCAATTGAAAAAGTGGATAACATGCTCGATAAGGCATAAGTTCTAGTACCATAAGTGTTTCTTCGTAGGAACGTCCACGAATTTTATCAATTACTCTTCGTGCTTTGTTAGTAAACATACATATATGTTTACTTAAAGCACATACTTCTGTATATGGATTACTCTTTCTCTTCTTTATCATAAGATTCACCTCTTACTAATGAACGATAAGCATCTATCTTCACCTTATGTTATTAATTATTAACGACTTTTAACGACGAGATCTATTATCATTTTTCGCGTGTCCTCGGAAATTTAGAGTAGGTACAAATTCTCCCAATTTATGGCCCACCATACGATCGGTTATATAAATAGGCAAATGCTCTTTTCCATTATGTATAGCAATACTATGGCCAATCATTATGGGTATAATGGTAGATGCTCGGGACCAAGTTATTATTATTTCTTTTTCTGCTTTTGTGTTAAGTTTATTTATTTTTCTTAATAAACGATTCGCTACAAAAGGATTTTTTTTT